GTCCTTGTAGCTTACATAAAGCATGACACTGAAGATGTCAAGACGGCTGCCACAAACACCCAAGGACAAAAGACTTAGTCCTAACCTTACTGTTAGTTGTTGCTAGGTTTATACATGCAAGTATCCGCGCCCCAGTGAGGACGCCCTGGACACCCTAACCCGGGTAGATAGGAGCAGGCATCAGGCACACCTATAACCGTAGCCCAAGACGCCCAGCAATTGCCACGCCCCCACGGGTTCTCAGCAGTAGTTAATATTAAGCAATGAGTGTAAACTTGACTTAGCCATAGCAAATCAGAGCCGGTAAATCCTGTGCCAGCCACCGCGGTCATACAGGAGGCTCAAATTAACTTTATAACGGCGTAAAGAGTGGTCGCATGTTATCCAAGTAGCTAAGATTAAAAGGCAGCTGAGCTGTCATAAGCCCAAGATGCCCATAAGGCCTCCGTCTTCAAAGAAGATCTTAGAACAACGATCAATTGAATCCACGAAAGCCAGGACCCAAACTGGGATTAGATACCCCACTATGCCTGGCCCTAAATCTTGATGCTCGATATTACCTGAGCGTCCGCCCGAGAACTACGAGCACAAACGCTTAAAACTCTAAGGACTTGGCGGTGCTCCAAACCCACCTAGAGGAGCCTGTTCTGTAATCGATGATCCACGATATTACCTGACCATTCCTTGCACGAAACAGCCTATATACCGCCGTCGCCAGCCCACCTTTCCTGACAGCCCAACAGTGGACGCAATAGCCTAACCCGCTAGCAAGACAGGTCAAGGTATAGCCCACGGAATGGAAGCAATGGGCTACATTTTCTAGACTAGAACATACGGATAAGGGTATGAAACTGCCCTTGGAAGGCGGATTTAGCAGTAAAGAGAGACAATTGAGCCCTCTTTAAGCCGGCTCTGGAGCACGTACATACCGCCCGTCACCCTCCTCATAAGCGACCAATCCACCCCATACCTAATAAGCCATTCAGCTAAAGATGAGGTAAGTCGTAACAAGGTAAGTGTACCGGAAGGTGCACTTAGACTACCAAGACGTAGCTTTAACAAAAGCATTCAGCTTACACCTGAAAGATATCTGCTAAGACCAGATCGTCTTGATGCCAAATTCTAGCCCAACATACATTGACCTGGAATAACAAAGCTACTACTTAAACCCAACTAAAGCATTTACTAGTCTTAGTATAGGCGATAGAAAAGACACCATTGGAGCGATAGAGATCACGTACCGTAAGGGAAAGATGAAATAACAATGAACAAGCCAAGCTATAAACAGCAAAGATCAACCCTTGTACCTCTTGCATCATGGTCTAGCAAGAAAAACCAAGCAAAATGAATTTAAGTTTGCCACCCCGAAACCCAAGCGAGCTACCTACGAGCAGCTATTATTGAGCGAACCCGTCTCTGTGGCAAAAGAGTGGGACGACTTGTTGGTAGAGGTGAAAAGCCAATCGAGCTGGGTGATAGCTGGTTGCCTGTGAAACGAATCTAAGTTCACTCTTAATTCTTCTCCAAGGAAGACTAAACCCTAATGAAGCGAATTAAGGGCTATTTAAAGGGGGTACAGCTCCTTTAAAAAAGAATACAATCTCTACGAGCGGATAAATAACCTTCACAAAAACTTATTGTGGGCCCTCAAGCAGCCATCAACAAAGAGTGCGTTAAAGCTCCGTACCCTAAAAATATAAGAACAATATGAATCCCTCCTCACTAACAGGCTAACCTATACCCAAATAGGAGAATTAATGCTAGAATGAGTAACCAGGGTCCTCCCTCTACGACGCAAGCTTACATCAATACATTATTAACAAATACCCAATATACGATCAATACAACAAGCAGAGTATTAAGCACATTGTTAACCCGACAGAGGAGCGTCCATTAAGAAAGATTAAAACCTGCAAAAGGAACTAGGCAAACCCGTCAAGGCCCGACTGTTTACCAAAAACATAGCCTTCAGCAAACCAAAGCAAGTATTGAAGGTGATGCCTGCCCGGTGACCTGAGGTTTAACGGCCGCGGTATCCTAACCGTGCAAAGGTAGCGCAATCAATTGTCCCATAAATCGAGACTAGTATGAATGGCTAAACGAGGTCTTAACTGTCTCTTGCAGGCAATCGGTGAAATTGATCTCCCTGTGCAAAAGCAGGGATAACCCCATAAGACGAGAAGACCCTGTGGAACTTCAAAATCAGCTGCCACCCCAAAATACATACACACCCACCGGGTTCACTTACACGTAAGCCACTGGCATGCATTTTTTCGGTTGGGGCGACCTTGGAGAAAAACAAATCCTCCAAAAATTGGACCATCACTCTAGACCAAGAGCAACCCCTCAAAGTGCGAACAGCAACCAGACCCAATACAATTGATCAATGGACCAAGCTACCCCAGGGATAACAGCGCAATCTCCTCCAAGAGTCCATATCGACGAGGAGGTTTACGACCTCGATGTTGGATCAGGACATCCTAGTGGTGCAGCCGCTACTAAGGGCTCGTTTGTTCAACGATTAACAGTCCTACGTGATCTGAGTTCAGACCGGAGCAATCCAGGTCGGTTTCTATCTATGATAAACTCTTCCCAGTACGAAAGGAGAGGAAAAGTGAGGCCAATACCACCAGCAAGCCTTCGCCTTAAGTAATGAAGCCAACTTAATTACAAAAGGCTATCACGTTCCACCACACCCTAGAAAAGGGCCAGCTAGCGTGGCAGAGCTCGGTAAATGCAAAAGGCTTAAGTCCTTTAACTCAGAGGTTCAAATCCTCTCCCTAGCTTCCCATGGCCAACTACCCCCTGCTAGTCAATCTCATTATAGCCCTCTCCTATGCCCTTCCTATTCTAATCGCAGTAGCCTTCCTAACGCTAGTAGAACGTAAAATCCTAAGTTACATACAAGGCCGAAAGGGTCCAAACATTGTTGGCCCATTCGGACTACTACAACCCCTAGCAGACGGAATCAAACTGTTTATTAAAGAGCCCATCCGCCCATCAACATCCTCCCCCATTCTATTCATCGCCACCCCTATGCTAGCCCTCCTGCTAGCAATCTCCATCTGAACCCCCCTCCCCCTACCATTCCCTCTCGCCGACCTTAACCTGGGCATACTATTTCTACTAGCTATGTCAAGTCTGGCCGTATACTCCATCCTCTGATCAGGATGAGCCTCCAACTCAAAATACGCTTTAATCGGAGCACTACGAGCAGTAGCCCAAACCATCTCCTACGAAGTCACCCTTGCCCTCATTCTACTGTCCGTAGTACTTCTCAGCGGCAGCTACACCCTTAGCACCCTTGCAGTTACCCAAGAACCCCTCTACCTAATCTTCCCCTGCTGACCCCTGGCCATAATATGGTATGTCTCTACACTAGCCGAAACAAACCGCGCCCCATTTGACCTAACCGAAGGCGAATCCGAACTCGTATCAGGATTCAACGTTGAATATGCAGCCGGACCCTTCGCCCTCTTCTTCCTAGCTGAATACGCAAACATTATGCTCATAAACACACTGACCGCCATCCTATTCTTCAACCCAAGTATGCTTAACCCACCCCAAGAGCTATACCCCCTGATCCTAGCTACAAAAGTCCTCCTCCTGTCAGCAGGGTTCCTGTGAGTCCGCGCCTCCTACCCGCGATTCCGATATGACCAACTAATGCACTTACTATGAAAAAACTTCCTACCACTCACACTAGCCCTATGTCTATGACACATCAGCATACCGATCTGCTATGCAGGACTACCCCCCTACTCAAGAACCCAAGGAAATGTGCCTGAGTATCAAAGGGCCACTATGATAAAGTGAACACAGAGGTGCACCAATCCTCTCATTTCCTGCCACCTTAGAAAAGTAGGAATCGAACCTACACTGGAGGAATCAAAACCCTCCATACTTCCCTTATATTACTTTCTAGTAGGGTCAGCTAACTAAGCTATCGGGCCCATACCCCGAAAATGATGGTTCAACTCCTTCCCCTGCTAGTGAACCCACAAGCAAAACTAATTTGCACCATAAGCCTCATTCTGGGGTCAACTATTACACTCTCGAGCAACCACTGAGTCACAGCCTGAACTGGACTCGAAATCAATACCCTAGCTATCCTCCCACTAATTGCCAAATCCCACCACCCGCGAGCCATCGAAGCTGCTACTAAGTACTTCCTAGTCCAAGCTGCCGCCTCTGCCCTAATCCTGTTCTCCAGCATAACCAACGCATGGTACACCGGACAGTGAGATATCACCCAGCTGACCTGCCCAACCTCATGCCTAATCCTAACCGCAGCCATCGCAATAAAACTTGGACTGGCTCCATTCCATTTCTGATTTCCCGAAGTCCTGCAAGGCTGCTCCCTAACTACCGGCCTACTCCTGTCCACAGCCATGAAATTCCCACCAATCACATTATTCCTCATAACCTCACAATCGCTAAACCCCACTCCACTTATTGCCATGGCCATTCTCTCCGCAGCCCTAGGAGGATGAATAGGGCTCAACCAAACTCAAGTCCGAAAAATCCTGGCTTTCTCATCCATCTCCCACCTGGGCTGAATAACTGCCATTCTCGTATACAGTCCAAAACTTGCTCTACTAAACTTCTATCTATATGTAGTAATAACTGCAGCTGTCTTTCTAACTCTAAACTCAATCAAAACCCTAAACCTCTCCATACTAATAACCACCTGAACAAAAACTCCAGCACTAAGCGCAATATTAATGCTCACCCTACTCTCACTCGCAGGGCTCCCACCTCTGACGGGCTTCCTCCCTAAATGACTTATCATTCAAGAACTAACCAAACAGAGCATGGCCCCGGCGGCAACAATTATAGCCCTCCTCTCCCTACTGAATTTATTCTTCTACCTCCGACTCGCATACTGCGCAACAATCACACTTCCACCCCACAGCACTAACCACATAAAACGATGACACATTAACAAACCAGTTAGCCCCTTAGTCGCCATCTTAACCTCCACATCCCTAATCCTTCTCCCAATTTCACCCATAATCCTCGCCATTGTCTAAGAAACTTAGGATCACTTAAACCGAAGGCCTTCAAAGCCTTAAACAAGAGTTAAACCCTCTTAGTTTCTGCTAAGATTCGCAGGATACTACCCTGCATCTTCTGAATGCAACCCAGATGCTTTAATTAAGCTAGAACCTTACTACTAGACAGATGGGCTTCGATCCCACGAAATATACGGTTAACAGCCGCATGCCCAAGCCTAACGGGCTTCTGCCTAAGGCCCCGGTGTACTATCAATACACATCAATGAGCTTGCAACTCACCATGAACTTCACTACAGAGCCGATAAGAAGAGGAATCAAACCTCTGTAAAAAGGACTACAGCCTAACGCTTAAACACTCAGCCATCTTACCTGTGACATTCATCAACCGGTGATTATTCTCAACCAACCACAAAGATATCGGCACTCTCTACCTAATCTTCGGCGCATGAGCCGGAATAGTGGGTACCGCCCTAAGTCTCCTCATTCGAGCAGAATTAGGCCAACCAGGTGCCCTACTAGGCGACGACCAAATCTACAACGTGGTCGTTACCGCCCATGCCTTCGTAATAATCTTCTTCATAGTTATGCCAATTATAATCGGAGGGTTCGGAAACTGACTAGTCCCCCTAATAATCGGAGCCCCAGACATAGCATTCCCCCGAATAAACAACATAAGCTTTTGACTCCTCCCCCCATCCTTCCTTCTCCTCCTAGCCTCCTCCACAGTAGAAGCCGGAGCAGGAACAGGCTGAACCGTCTACCCTCCCCTCGCTGGTAATCTAGCACACGCAGGGGCTTCAGTAGACTTAGCTATCTTCTCCCTACACCTAGCAGGAATCTCCTCAATCCTAGGTGCCATCAACTTCATCACAACAGCAATCAATATAAAACCACCTGCCCTCTCACAATACCAAACCCCCCTGTTCGTCTGATCAGTTCTAATCACTGCAGTGCTACTCCTACTATCCCTCCCCGTCCTTGCCGCTGGTATCACTATACTCCTCACCGACCGCAACCTAAACACAACCTTCTTCGACCCAGCAGGAGGAGGAGATCCAGTACTATACCAACACCTCTTCTGATTCTTCGGCCACCCCGAAGTCTATATTCTTATCCTCCCAGGATTCGGAATCATTTCCCACGTCGTAGCCTACTACGCAGGGAAAAAAGAGCCTTTCGGTTACATAGGAATAGTGTGAGCCATGCTATCTATTGGCTTCCTAGGGTTTATCGTATGAGCCCACCACATATTCACAGTAGGAATAGACGTAGATACCCGAGCATACTTCACCTCTGCCACCATAATCATTGCTATTCCAACAGGAATTAAAGTCTTCAGCTGACTGGCGACATTGCACGGAGGAACAATCAAATGAGACCCACCCATGTTATGAGCACTAGGGTTCATCTTCCTATTCACCATCGGAGGCCTAACTGGAATCGTCCTAGCAAACTCTTCACTAGACATTGCCCTACATGATACCTACTACGTAGTAGCCCACTTCCACTACGTCCTATCTATAGGCGCAGTATTTGCAATCCTAGCGGGATTTACCCACTGATTCCCCCTATTTACAGGGTACACCCTCCACTCCACCTGAGCCAAAATCCACTTCGGCGTAATGTTCATCGGGGTCAACCTAACCTTCTTCCCCCAACACTTCCTAGGCCTTGCCGGCATGCCTCGACGATACTCAGACTACCCAGATGCCTACACACTATGAAATACCATCTCCTCGGTGGGATCACTAATCTCCCTAACAGCCGTAATCATGCTAGTCTTCCTCATCTGAGAAGCCTTCGCATCAAAACGCAAAGCACTCCAACCAGAACTAACAAGCACGAACATTGAATGAATCCATGGCTGCCCACCTCCATTCCACACCTTTGAGGAACCAGCCTTCGTCCAAGTCCAAGAAAGGAAGGAGTCGAACCCCCATATGTTGGTTTCAAGCCAACCGCATAAACCACTTATGCTTCTTTCTCATTGAGGTGTTAGTAAAGCATATTACATAGTTTTGTCAAGACTAAATCACAGGTGAAACCCCAGTACACCTCACCCCAAAAACATGGCCAACCACTCACAATTCGGTTTCCAAGACGCTTCATCCCCTATCATAGAAGAACTCATACAATTTCACGACCACGCTCTAATAGTTGCCCTAGCCATTTGCAGTCTAGTCCTATATCTGCTAGCCCTCATACTCACAGAAAAACTATCATCAAGTACCGTTGATGCCCAAGAAATCGAACTCGTCTGGACCATCCTACCAGCTGCAGTACTAATCATACTCGCCCTGCCGTCATTACGCATCCTCTACATAATAGACGAAATCAACGAGCCAGATCTGACCCTAAAAGCCATCGGCCATCAGTGGTACTGAACCTACGAATACACCGACTTCAAAGACCTGACATTCGACTCCTACATAATCCCCACATCAGACCTCCCCCTAGGACACTTCCGCCTCCTAGAAGTTGACCACCGCGTTATCGTACCAACAGACTCCAAAGTCCGTGTAATTGTCACCGCCGATGACGTTCTACACTCATGAGCCGTCCCAAGCCTTGGCGTAAAAACTGACGCAATCCCAGGACGCCTCAACCAGACCTCTTTCTTAACCCCCCGACCCGGAATCTACTACGGACAGTGCTCAGAAATCTGCGGGGCCAACCATAGCTTCATGCCAATCGTAGTCGAATCAACCCCCCTAGCTAACTTTGAGAACTGATCCTCCCTACTATCCTCCTAATCATTAAGAAGCTATGAAACAGCGCTAGCCTTTTAAGCTAGAGACAGAGGACTCACACCTCCTTAATGGTATGCCCCAACTAAACCCAAACCCCTGATTTTTTATCATGCTCACTTCATGACTCACCCTGTCTCTGATCATCCAACCAAAACTCCTCTCTTTCATTACCATAAACCCCCCATCCAACAAAACACCCACTGCCCCTAAAACAACCCCCTGAACCTGACCATGAACCTAAGCTTCTTCGACCAATTCTCAAGCCCATCACTTCTAGGTATCCCCCTAATCCTCATCTCATTGACATTCCCAGCCCTACTCTTACCCTCCCTAGAAAACCGCTGAATTACTAATCGACTTTCGACCCTTCAACTATGATTCATTAACCTAACTACAAAGCAACTAATAATACCCCTGCACAAAAAAGGCCACAAATGAGCCCTAATCCTAACATCACTCATAATCTTCCTCCTACTAATCAACCTCCTGGGACTCCTACCATACACATTCACACCAACTACCCAACTATCCATAAACCTAGCCCTAGCATTCCCCCTATGATTAGCAACACTCCTCACAGGCCTACGCAACCAACCTTCCGCTACCCTAGGCCACCTCCTACCAGAGGGAACACCCACCCCCCTAATCCCCGCCCTAATCCTAATCGAGACCACCAGCCTCCTCATCCGACCCCTAGCGCTAGGCGTACGCCTAACAGCCAACCTCACAGCAGGCCATCTTCTCATCCAACTCATCTCCACCGCCACAACAGTACTATTCTCAACAATGCCAGCAGTCTCCCTACTCACACTACTAATCCTGTTCCTACTGACTATCCTGGAAGTAGCAGTAGCCATAATCCAAGCCTATGTTTTCGTACTCCTCCTAAGCCTCTACCTACAAGAAAACATCTAACCAATGGCACACCAAGCACACTCTTATCACATAGTAGACCCCAGCCCATGGCCCATCTTCGGAGCCGCCGCCGCCCTTCTTACTACCTCAGGCCTAACCATGTGATTCCACTATCACACCCCTTATCTCTTAATTATTGGCCTTACCTCCACCATTTTAGTTATATTCCAATGATGACGCGACATTGTACGAGAAAGCACCTTCCAGGGCCACCACACCCCCCTCGTCCAAAAGGGCTTACGGTACGGTATGGTCCTATTCATCACATCAGAAGCTTTCTTCTTCCTAGGCTTCTTCTGAGCATTCTTCCACTCAAGCCTAGCCCCCACCCCAGAACTAGGGGGGCAATGACCCCCTGTAGGAATCAAACCCCTAGACCCAATAGACGTGCCCCTACTAAACACTGCCATCCTCCTGGCCTCCGGGGTCACCGTCACATGAGCCCACCACAGCATCACAGAGGCTAACCGAAAACAAGCCATCCAAGCCCTCACCCTCACCGTCCTCCTAGGCTTCTACTTCACCGCCCTCCAGGCCATAGAATACTATGAAGCCCCATTCTCCATCGCAGATAGTGTTTATGGCTCAACCTTTTTCGTAGCCACAGGATTCCACGGCCTACACGTAATCATTGGCTCTACATTCCTCCTAGTATGCCTCCTACGCCTAATCAAATTCCACTTTACCTCAAACCACCACTTCGGATTTGAAGCGGCAGCATGATACTGACACTTCGTAGACGTCGTATGACTATTCCTCTACATCTCTATCTACTGATGAGGTTCCTGCTCTTCTAGTATATTCATTACAATCGACTTCCAATCCTTAGAATCTGGTTCAACCCCAGAGAAGAGCAATGAATATGATCCTATTCATAATCATCCTGTCCCTAGCCCTAACCATTGTCTTGACCGCCCTAAATTTTTGACTCGCCCAAATAAACCCAGACTCAGAAAAACTATCCCCATACGAATGTGGGTTCGACCCCCTAGGCTCTGCTCGCCTCCCATTCTCCATCCGATTCTTCCTAGTTGCCATCCTATTCCTCCTGTTCGACCTAGAAATTGCCCTCCTACTTCCCCTACCATGAGCCACTCAACTCCAACACCCCACCACTACACTAATCTGAGCCTCAACTCTAATCCTCCTCCTCACACTAGGATTAATCTACGAATGAGCCCAAGGAGGCCTAGAATGAGCGGAATAACAGAAAGTTAGTCTAACCAAGACAGTTGGTTTCGGCCCAACAGATTATAGCACCCACCCTATAACTTTCTTCATGTCCTACTTACACCTAAGCTTTTACGCAGCCTTCACCCTAAGCAGCCTAGGCCTAGCTTTCCACCGAACACACCTTATCGCAGCACTACTATGTCTAGAAAGCATAATACTATCCCTATACATCGCCTTAGCCATATGACCCATCCAAATACAAACCCCATCCCCCACCACCATCCCCATCCTCATACTAACATTCTCTGCCTGCGAAGCAGGCACAGGACTAGCCCTCCTAGTCGCCTCCACCCGAACCCACGGCTCTGACCACCTCCACAACTTCAACCTCCTACAATGCTAAAAATTATTATCCCAACAATCATATTACTCCCCCTAACCCTCCTCTCCCCATGTAAACATCTATGAACCAACATCACCGCCCATAGCCTACTTATCGCTACTATCAGCCTCCAATGACTAACCCCAACGTACTATCCAAGCAAAACCTCTACATTATGGACATCCATCGACCAAATCTCCTCCCCCCTTCTAGTCCTATCGTGCTGACTTCTACCCCTCATAGTCCTAGCAAGCCAAAACCACCTAGAACAAGAGCCGCCCGCCCGCAAACGAATTTTCACTACAACCATAATTCTTGCCCAACCATCCATCCTCCTAGCCTTCTCCGCCTCAGAGCTCATACTATTCTACATTGCATTCGAAGCTACCCTAATTCCCACCCTAATTCTCATCACACGATGAGGAAACCAACCAGAACGACTAAACGCCGGCATTTATCTACTTTTCTACACACTCGCCAGCTCCCTCCCCCTCCTCATCGCCATCATCCATCTCCACAACCAAATTGGCACCCTTTACCTCCCCATATTCAAACTAGAACACCCCGCAATCTCATCCTCCTGATCCGGCCTGTTATCAAGTCTTGCACTACTCATGGCCTTCATAGTAAAAGCCCCCCTATACGGCCTACACCTATGACTACCCAAGGCCCACGTAGAGGCTCCAATCGCTGGCTCAATGCTACTAGCAGCTCTCCTCCTAAAACTAGGAGGCTACGGCATCATACGAATCACCCTTCTAATCAACCCATCAACAAACAACCTACACTACCCCTTTATTACCCTGGCCCTATGAGGAGCGCTAATAACCAGCGCCATTTGCCTCCGCCAAGTAGACTTAAAATCACTAATCGCATACTCCTCCGTCAGCCACATAGGACTAGTAGTAGCCGCAACCATAATCCAAACCCAATGAGCAATTTCAGGGGCAATAATCCTAATAATCTCACACGGTCTCACCTCCTCAATACTATTCTGCCTAGCCAACACCAACTACGAACGAACCCACAGCCGAATCCTCCTCCTAGCTCGAGGCCTCCAACCCCTACTACCTCTCATGGCCACTTGATGACTCCTAGCCAATTTAGCAAACATAGCCCTCCCCCCAACAATTAACCTAATAGCAGAACTAACCATCATCATCGCCCTATTCAACTGATCCAACCTAACACTTATCCTCACAGGAGCCGCAATCTTATTAACCGCCTCCTACACTCTATACATACTTACAATAACACAACGGGGCTCACTCCCATCCCACATCACATCCATCCAAAACTCCTCCACGCGAGAACATCTTCTTATAGCCCTACACACAATCCCTATAATCCTACTCATCTTAAAACCAGACCTCATCTCAGGCATTCCCACATGCAAGTATAGTTTCAACTCAAACATTAGACTGTGACTCTAAAGATAGAAGTTAAACCCTTCTTACCTGCCGAGGGGAGGTGTAACCAACGAGAACTGCTAATTCTTGCATCTGGGGCTAAACCCCCCAGTCCCCTTACTTTCAAAGGATAACAGTAATCCAATGGTCTTAGGAGCCACTCATCTTGGTGCAAATCCAAGTGAAAGTAATGGACCTATTACTAGTCCTAAATACATCTATACTACTCACCCTAGCAACCTTGCTCACCCCTATCATCTTCCCGCTGCTCTCAGAGAACCTTAAAAACACCCCCACCACCATCACGAACACAGTCAAAACTTCCTTCATAATCAGCCTGATCCCAATAACAATTCACCTGTACTCAGGATCAGAAAGCCTGACAACCCTCTGAGAGTGGAAATTCATCATAAACTTTAAAATCCCCATCAGCCTCAAACTAGACTTCTACTCCCTCACATTCTTCCCAATCGCCCTATTCGTCTCCTGATCCATCCTACAATTCGCGACATGATATATAGCATCAGATCCCTACATCACAAAATTCTTCACCTACCTCCTACTTTTCCTAATCACCATACTCATCCTAATCCTCGCTAACAACCTATTCGTCCTATTCATTGGCTGAGAGGGGGTAGGAATTATATCCTTCCTGCTAATCAGCTGATGGCATGGCCGAGCAGAAGCAAACACCGCCGCTCTCCAGGCCGTGCTATACAACCGAGTTGGAGACATTGGCCTCATTCTTTGCATAGCATGACTAGCATCTTCCATAAACACCTGAGAAATTCAACAAATTTCCTTACCACATCAAACCCCCACACTACCCCTCTTAGGCCTCATTCTAGCCGCAACTGGCAAATCCGCCCAATTTGGACTACACCCATGACTTCCCGCCGCTATGGAAGGCCCAACCCCCGTATCTGCCCTACTCCACTCCAGCACTATAGTAGTAGCCGGGATCTTCCTACTTATCCGAACCCACCCCCTATTCAGTAACAATCAAACTGCCCTAACCCTCTGCCTCTGCCTCGGAGCCCTCTCCACCCTATTCGCCGCCACATGCGCCCTCACCCAAAATGACATCAAAAAAATCATTGCCTTCTCTACTTCAAGCCAACTAGGCCTCATAATAGTCACAATCGGACTAAACCTCCCCCAACTAGCCTTCCTTCACATTTCAACCCACGCATTCTTCAAAGCCATACTGTTCCTATGTTCCGGGTCTATCATCCACAGCCTAAACGGCGAACAGGATATCCGAAAAATAGGGGGACTCCAAAAACTGCTACCCACAACCACCTCATGCCTAACCATCGGGAACCTAGCCCTAATAGGAACCCCCTTCCTTGCCGGCTTCTACTCAAAAGACCAAATCATCGAATGCCTAAGCACATCATACCTAAACTCCTGAGCCCTCCTACTAACCCTCTTGGCCACATCCTTCACCGCAGTTTATACAATCCGCATAACCTTACTAGTCCAAGCCGGTTTCGTACGAATCCCCCCTCTAGCCCCAATCAACGAAAACAACCCAGCAGTATACTCCCCAATTACCCGCCTAGCACTAGGAAGCATCATAGCTGGTCTCATCCTCACCTCATACATCCCCCCAGCAAAAACCCCACCCATAACCATACCCTTATACATTAAAATCACAGCCATCATCATTACCGCCCTAGGAATCGTCCTAGCCCTAGAAATCTCAAAAATAACCCAAACCTTAATCCTTACAAAACAAGGCCCCTTCTCAAATTTCTCCACATCACTTGGATACTTTAACCCCCTAGTCCATCGATTCAACACCACAACCCTCCTGACCGGGGGCCAAAACATCGCCTCCCACTTAGTCGACCTCTCCTGATATAAATTACTGGGCCCAGAAGGCCTAGCCACCCTACAAACAACAGCAGCCAAAGGTGCCACCACCCTCCACTCCGGCTCAATTAAAGCCTACCTAGGGTCCTTTGCTCTCTCCACCCTAATCCTCCTCATGTCAATATACAGAACTACCCAATGGCCCTCAATCTCCGTAAAAACCACCCACTACTCAAAACTATTAACGATGCCCTAATTGACCTACCAACACCATCAAACATCTCAGCTTGATGAAACTTCGGGTCATTACTAGGCATTTGCTTAATTACACAAATTATCACAGGCTTACTACTAGCCACGCATTACACAGCAGATACCTCCCTAGCCTTCAACTCAGTTGCCCACATATGCCGAAACGTCCAGTTCGGCTGATTAATCCGCAACCTCCACGCGAACGGAGCCTCACTATTCTTTATCTGCATCTATCTACACATTGGCCGAGGATTTTACTACGGCTCGTACCTTAACAAAGAAACCTGAAATGTTGGAGTTGTCCTGCTCCTAGCCCTAATAGCAACTGCCTTCGTAGGCTACGTACTCCCCTGAGGACAAATATCATTCTGAGGAGCTACAGTAATCACCAACCTATTCTCAGCAATCCCCTACATTGGCCAAACACTAGTAGAATGAGCTTGGGGAGGGTTCTCAGTAGACAACCCCACACTAACACGATTCTTTGCCCTCCACTTCCTCCTCCCATTCGTCATAGCAGGACTCACACTAGTACACCTCACCTTCCTGCACGAAACAGGATCAAACAACCCACTGGGAATCCCCGCAGATTGCGACAAAATCCCCTTTCACCCCTACTACTCTACAAAAGACATTCTAGGGTTCGCACTAATACTCATCCTACTCGTCTCCCTAGCCTTATTTTCCCCCAATGCTCTCGGAGACCCAGAAAACTTCACACCAGCCAACCCACTAGCCACACCTCCACACATCAAACCCGAATGGTACTTCCTATTCGCATACGCCATCCTTCGATCCATCCCAAACAAACTAGGAGGAGTCCTAGCACTAGCAGCCTCTGTCCTAGTCCTATTCCTCACCCCACTCCTACACAAATCAAAACAACGCTCAATAACCTTCCGACCCCTGTCACAAATTCTATTCTGGACCCTAGTAGCCAACCTCCTAATTCTCACCTGAGTAGGAAGCCAACCAGTCGAACACCCATTCATTATCATCGGCCAACTGGCCTCACTCTCCTACTTCACAATCATTCTAGTCCTATTCCCCCTTGCAGCTGTACTAGAAAACAAAATACTAAAGCTCTAATACTCTAATAGTTTATAAAAAACATTGGTCTTGTAAACCAAAGATTGAAGACTCAACCTCTTCTTAGAGTTACCCCTATCAGAAAGAAAGGAGTCGAACCTTTCTCACCAGCTCCCAAAGCTGACATTTTCAACTAAACTACTTTCTGACCCCTAGCCCTAAACAGCCCGAATAGCCCCTCGAGATAAACCGCGCACGAGCTCCAACACCACAAACAACGTTAACAACAACCCCCAACCTCCAATTAAAAACAGCCCCGCCCCCCGCGAATAAAACACCGCTACTCCCGTAAAATCCAAACGAACCGAAGACAAACCACCAAAGTCTACTGTATCCCCTCCAACCGACAATTCAAACCCCACCCCTAACACAACCCCTGCCACAACAACCAAGCACATACCCAAACCATAACCAACGACCCCTCAATCAGCTCAAACCTCAGGATAAGGGTCCGCCGCCAACGAAACTGAATAGACAAACACCACTAACATCCCCCCAAGGTACACCATCACCAGAGCCAATGACACGAAAGAAACCCCCAAACTTACCAACCAACCACACCCAGCCACAGAAGCTAAAACCAACCCTACAACCCCGTAATAAGGCGACGGGTTGGAAGCAACCGCTAACCCCCCTAAAACAAGACATAACCCTAAAAATAAAACAAACACTATCATAAGTTCCTGCCCGGACCTTCCCCAGGACCTACGGCTTGAAAAGCCGCCGTTATACAAATTTAACTACAAGAACCTCTCTCTAACCCCCCCCCCCCTCCCCCCCCAGCATGTTTTCTCATGCTTTACAGGGTATGTACTCTCTGCATCGGGTCTTTTTGCCCCATCAGACACTACTATAATGTAGGATACTCCACGCGATACGGGTATGCTCTTCCAATTTAACTCAAACATTAACGCCCATAAGATAATGTTCGTGCAATTCCCCCTCTAGGGACACCTTTGTTTCAGGTACCATACAACCCAAGTGATCCTACCTCCAGCCCAGGCCGCCGGCGTCGCTTAAGATCGATACTGCCCTCTTATACCCAAAACCCACTCGATATACGAATAACGTCACAGTATACCCTTGTAATCTCCTAGGCAATTGTATTCGCCCACCTCCAAGGTCCAATTCCTGTCCAACCACTTTCAGGAACTCCCAAGCCAGAGAACCTGGTTATCTATTAGTCGTGTTTCTCACGAGAACCGAGCTACCCCGTGTCAGTTATACCTTCGGTTATTGGCTTCAAGGACATAACATCCCCCTACACCCTAGCACAACTTGCTCTTTTGCGCCACTGGTTCCTATTTCAGGGCCATACCTTGATTCACTCCTTCTCTCTTGCTCTTCACAGATACAAGCGGTCGGTGTGAATATTCCTCCCTCTGTCTCGTAATCGCGGCATTCCGACCGTCCCTGCACTTTTTCCTTTTTGGGGGTCTCTTCAATAAGCCCTTCAAGTGCGTAGCAGGTGATCCCTTCCTCTTGACATGTCCATCACATGTGCGTCGAACTATCGTCCCCCGGAAACCACATAACTTGTCATGGTTTCATCGTATAACCCGTCGCATACTCGGATACTGATGCACTTTGACCCCATTCACGAGGGGGAGGCTATTTACCTCTTAAGTATGCAGATAATGCAATGGTCACCGGACATACTCAATTTATTTCCTCTTTCTAGGATTTTCCATCTAAACTGCCAAAAAACCATCATTTTTTGTTCGTTTATTTTTATCTTGACATTTTTGTTTACGTTAACTAAAAATTAACCAAATTTTTAACCACATTTCCCTACCTCACACCAAAACATTCATCATCACAACATTATCATACAACTTTCCTCTATCTTCCCCCTACCAACCAACCCACAAAAACAAAAACTTCTTTCCCTCTCCCCCAACACCAACCCCCCTAAAAAATCATCACAATTAAAACACAAACAAAAACACACCCCA